AAAAAGTTGCAATAGTGTAATTGGTGAGTTTTAGGGCTGGGTTCCTCTTTCTCGAGGCTTATCCTGTTTCCGGGGGGTTTAAAGGATGAATAATAGCTTACGAGTTTAGGGGGGTAGGGGGGTTTAACGCGCAAAAAGCCGGGGGGATACCTTAGAGGTATTGTGAGTAACCACTAACCTTTATGCTCTTGATATCGGTTATGTAATTCTTTAGTTAAAGTTTAAATTCATGAATTAAAAATCTTATAAACATGGAAAGTACTACCTTGTCTATAAAGCCTTAGCGCTGCACTGTGAAATGCCAAAGGAAAGGAAAAAGAAAAAAAGACCAAGACCTTTAGAAAGAACGCCCGGCATGTGTCAGTCACATTCTATGTACTCCACCAAGATTCAGGGCACGATGAGTTACGCTTGGCATGTGGCCAACGCACCATGGGTATCCTTACAAGATTAACAGCCCGCTAGAAAGAACGCTTGGCATGTGGCCAACGCACTGTGTGTACTCCACCAAGGAATATGTAAGACTAAGGTAAATATTGTTGTTTAGCTGGTGCAATTGATTTTATGTTCTATAGGATGTCAAGTTCTTGGTTTATCTGTCTTCTTAGACTCCTATTTCTCGAGAATATTCTTGTTGTTTTTAAGTTTAACTTCTTATATTAGGGTGCTACGTTAGTGTAAAAATAACTTAATGGTGGATGTAAGTTTAGATTAAATTGTATCTCTCGAGTGGTTAAAATATTTTCATGGTGATTATACATAGACATATTTAAGTATTCAGAGCATGTTTTTTGGCTCTTTTGAGCGTATTTTTTGGCTTTTTGAGCGTATTTTTTGGCTTTTTGAGCGTATTTTTTGGCTTTTTAATTTTTAATTGCACATTATTGTGTAGGCGCTGTGTTCAACAAAGAATAGTTTAGTTTAGAACGCTAGCTTTGGGAGCTAGTAGTGGGGGTTAAAATCCCCTTTCTTTGAAGCATTAGGGAGGGGTTTAACCTCCGGCGTCCGGTTTACAAGACCGGCGCTCTGACACTGAGCTACTATTGCAATTTAGTGCTAGTAATTTGTTTTCTAGTCAGCCTGCGACTGGGAAGAGGACTAGGAAGATGGAGAAGTAAAGGACGGATGCAATTTGTCCGATGATAATATAAGGGTGTTCGACTGGCATGCCCCCAATTCAGGTGAGGATAAGTACGTTTGCGATTAGTGTTCAAAAGATGATTTGGGAGAGGGGGCGGAAGGTTAGGCCGCGTTGCTTAGACGTGTGTAAGAATGGAACTAATATAAGTACTAGGATAGATGCTAGCAGGGCTAATACACCGCCTAGTTTGTTGGGGATGGATCGTAGGATGGCGTATGCAAATAAGAAGTATCATTCCGGTTTGATGTGTGGGGGTGTGACTAGGGGGTTTGCGGGGGTGAAGTTGTCAGGGTCTCCTAGGTAATTGGGGGCAAAGAGGGCGAGGGATGTTAATGCTAGAAGTATAATGCCAAAGCCTAGGAGGTCTTTATAAGTGAAGTATGGGTGGAATGGGATTTTGTCGGCGTCTGAGTTTAGTCCAACTGGGTTGTTTGACCCAGTTTCATGTAAGAACAGCAGGTGCAGAATTGTGACGGCTGCTACGATAAAGGGAAATAGGAAATGGAAGGTAAAAAATCGTGTAAGAGTGGCATTGTCTACTGAGAAGCCGCCTCAGATTCATTGCACTAGGGTGTTACCTACGTAAGGGACGGCGGAGAGTAAGTTAGTAATAACTGTGGCCCCTCAGAAGGATATTTGCCCTCAGGGTAATACGTAGCCAACAAATGCGGTTATTATGACTAGTAGGAAAAGAACAACCCCAATGTTTCATGTTTCTTTATATAAATATGACCCGTAATATAGGCCTCGTCCAATGTGTAGGTACAGGCAGATGAAGAAGAATGAGGCCCCATTGGCGTGTATATTTCGGATTAGTCAGCCGAAATTTACATCTCGGCAGATGTGGGCCACGGATGAAAATGCTATTGTGATATCGGCTGTGTAGTGTATTGCCAAGAAGAGGCCCGTAATTAGTTGTGTGGCTAGGCAGAGTCCTAATAGGGATCCAAAGTTTCATCATGCAGAAATGTTTGCTGGGGCGGGGAGATCAACTAATGCGTCGTTTGCGATTTTTAGTAGGGGGTGAGTTTTTCGTAGGGCGGCCATTAATGTTTTTGTAGTTGAATAACAACGGTGGTTTTTCAAGCCATTGGTCCTGGTTAGAGCCCTGGCAAAAATTATGTTTTTTATTATGTGTATATTTATGCTCGGCTTAGTTATGGGGTTGGTTGCAGTTGCTTCAAATCCTTCTCCTTATTTTGGGGCTTTAGGGTTGGTTGTTGTATCGGGAATGGCTTGTGGAATCTTAGTTGGACATGGGGCCCCTTTTTTGTCATTAGTTTTATTTTTAATTTATTTGGGGGGGATGTTGGTTGTGTTTGCTTATTCTGCGGCTTTAGCTGCGGAGCCCCACCCTGAGGGGTTGGGGAGTCGACCTGTTGCGTTGGGCTCATTAGGTTACTTGGTGTTGGTTTTGGGCGGGGTTGGAGTTTTTTGAGGGGGTTGATATCGGGGGTTTTGAGTAACAGTGGATGAGTTGGTAGAGTTTTCTATTTTTCGAGGGGATGTAGGGGGTGTTGCAATAGTTTATTCTGTTGGAGGTTTAATGTTGATGGTGGGTGTTTGGGTGCTGCTTCTTACCTTGTTTGTTGTTCTTGAGGTTTGTCGCGGGCGAGCGCATGGGGCCCTTCGGGCGGTTTAATGGGTCACTACTAGAAGGGCTATGACAAGTGTGAGGAAGAAGAGTGCTAGGAATGTTTTTACTATTCCTTTTTGGGCGTTGCTGGTTGTGGTGATTAGGGGTAGGTTTGAATGGTAAACGGCTTTTGGGCCTGATTTTTCAAGTCATGTTTGGTCTACTATTTGGCTGGCGATTGTCTGTCCTAATAGTAGGTTAATTTTGGGGGGGAGTCGGTGAATGATTGTGGGGAAGAATCCTAGTATGTTAGAGAAGTGGTGTGGGGCTAGTAAAGGGGAAGGTTTAAATTGTTTATTTGTTAGGGAGGCAAGTTCTAGTGCTGTTAGTAGGCCAATAATAGTGACTAGTAGTGCGGCTAGTTTTAGTAGGGGGGGCATAGTCATAATTGGGGTTTTTGGGGGAAGAATATTAGATGTGATTAGTAATCCGGCAATAATGCTCCCTCAGGCTAGCCGTTTGATAGGGTTGATGACTGCAGGATTGTTCTCATTAATTGGGGAGAGGGAGTTGAAGCGAGGGTGTCCCATAGTTACGAAGTATACGACGCGGAGGCTGTAGACTGCGGTGAAGGAGGTTGCTAATAGTGTGAGAGTAAGGGCCCAGGCGTTAAGGTAAGAGGTATTCAATGCTTCAATGATGGCATCTTTAGAAAAGAACCCAGCTAGGAAGGGTGTGCCTGTGAGGGCGAGGCTTCCAATCGTTAGGGAAGAAGAGGTGAAGGGGGCCAGGTGGTGTATTCCTCCTATTTTACGAATGTCTTGTTCGTCGTTGAGGCAGTGGATAATTGAGCCTGAGCACAGGAATAGTATTGCTTTAAAAAATGCGTGGGTGCAAATGTGTATGAATGCTAGTTGTGGTTGTCCCAGCCCAATGGTTACTATTATTAGGCCTAGTTGGCTTGATGTTGAAAAAGCAACGATTTTTTTGATATCATTTTGGGTAAGAGCACAAGTGGCTGTAAATAGGGTTGTTAAAGCGCCAAGGCATAGGCAGATGGTTAGGGCTTCAGGTGTTTTTTCTATCAGGGGGCTCATTCGAATTAATAGAAAGATTCCGGCCACGACTATTGTGCTTGAGTGAAGTAGGGCAGAGACCGGTGTAGGGCCCTCTATTGCAGAGGGCAGTCATGGGTGAAGTCCAAATTGGGCTGATTTGCCAGTCGCGGCCACGATCAGTCCAAGTGCGGGAAAGGTTAGGTCTAAGTCTTTGGTGTTTGTGAAGATTTGTTGTATTTCTCAAGAGTTAAGGTTTGTTGCTATTCATGCTATGGCAAAAATAAGCCCGATATCCCCCACTCGGTTATAAATTACTGCTTGAAGGGCGGCAGTGTTAGCGTCTGCTCGTCCGTATCACCACCCAATAAGTAAGAATGATATAATTCCTACTCCCTCTCATCCAATGAATAGTTGAAATATATTATTTGCTGTGACAAGAATGATTATTGCAACTAGGAATACAAGGAGGTATTTAAAAAATCGGTTTATGTAGGGGTCTGTGTGTATGTACCAGGAGGCAAATTCTAGGATTGACCATGTTACGTAGAGGGCAACTGGTGTAAAAATTAGTGCGTAATAGTCGAATTTAAGGCTAATATTAATATCAAATGTGTGTGTATTTATTCAGCTTCAGTTGGTGATGACGGTCTCTGCTCCTTCGGATAGAAAAAGTGCGAGGGGAAGAAGGCTAACAATAAATGACAGTTTGACGGCGGTTTTTACTTGGGAGAGGGCTCAGGTGGTATTTTTCTGGGTCGGGGTAAGGGTAGTAATTACGGGATATAATAGTAGGGTGAAAATAATTAATAGGCTTGTTGTTATTATTAGAGGTGTGGGGTGCATAGCTGCTACTTGGATTTGCACCAAGAGTTTTTGGTTCCTAAGACCAATGGATGAGCTATTATCCTTTAGAAGCTTTGTTTGTCGAGTGAGCGCTGGAATTTAACCGACGGTACGAGGATTAGCAGTCTTCGTTGCTTACAAGCCTCTCTCGGTGGGCAAGGGGGTTTTAACTCCTGTTTTTAGAATCACAATCTAATGTTTTTGTTAAACTATGCCTACAAGTGGTTCAGCCTCAGATTAGTTCTGGCTTGAGGATGAGTAGAAGGAGGGGAATAAGGTGCAGGGCTAGTAGTAGGTGTTCTCGTGTATGTGAGGGGTCTACGTTTATAATGTGTGCGGGTAGAGGCCCTCGTTGTGTTATTAGGAATATATACAGCGAATAGCCTGCAGTAATGAGGGTACCTGCTCCAGTTAATATGATAGTTCACCAAGATCAGTTAAATAGGGAGATAATAATTATTAATTCTGCCATTAGGTTCGGGAGAGGGGGCAAGGCTAGGTTGGCTAGACTGGCAATGAACCATCATGCTGTTATAAGGGGTAAAATAATTTGCATGCCTCGGGCTAGCAACATTGTTCGGCTGTGGGTTCGTTCGTAGTTGGTGTTGGCTAAGCAGAATAGGGCGGACGAAGTTAGGCCGTGGGCAATTATTAGCACAAGGGCGCCTGAAAGTCCTCAGGGGGTTTGAATAAGAATTCCCCCTGCGACCAGACCTATGTGGCCAACTGAGGAGTATGCAATTAGTGACTTTAAGTCTGTTTGTCGTAGACAGATTGAGCCTGTTATGATTACTCCTCAAAGGGCTAAAATAATGAAGGGGTAGCTTAATTCTTTGGTTAAGGGCTCTAGGATAATTATTATTCGTATTATGCCATACCCCCCTAGCTTTAGCAGGACTGCGGCTAGAATTATGGAGCCTGCAATTGGGGCTTCTACGTGGGCTTTTGGGAGTCAAAGGTGTACTCCGTATAATGGTATTTTGACTAAGAAGGCTAATAAACATGCTGCTCATCATAACTTGTTGGCAATAGTAATCATGGGCATGGCGGGCGCATATTGTAGTGTTAGAAGGGATAGGGTTCCTGTAGTGTTTTGTAATAGGAGCAGGGCAACTAGTAGTGGCAGGGATCCGGCCAGGGTGTAGAAAAGGAAGTATGTTCCTGCGTTTAGTCGTTCTGTCTGGTTTCCTCATCGAGTGATGATAATCAGTGTGGGGACTAGGGTGGCTTCGAATATAACGTAGAATATGATGACTTCGGTGGCGGAAAAAGCTAGGATTAAAAAGAATTGAAGAGAAATTAGAAGAGAAATGTATATTCGTTGGCGGTTAATGGGTTCTGATGCTGTGTGATTTTGACTGGCTAAGATTATTAGGGGAAGTAGTCAGCAGGTTAGTACTAGCAAGGGGCTTGAGAGAGGGTCAGTTGCTATGAAGTAGTTAAGAGTTGTTCACCCTGTTTCAGTTGTATTTATGAACCAGGTCAGGCTGGTTAAGGCAATTATTAGGCTTTGTGCGAGGGTGGTGGGCCAGAGTCATTTGGTAGGAACTAGTCAGGTGGTGGGAATTAGCATTATTGTGGGGATTAGAATTTTTAGCATTGTAAGAGGTTTAGGCTTTGTAGGCGATCGGTTCCGTGGGTTCGGGCGGTGGCTACTAATAGCGCTAGTCCTGCACTTGCTTCGCAGGCGGAGAACGCAAGGAGAATTAGGGGGGAGGCAGAAAAGCTAGTGGCGTTTAGTTCTAAGGTTCAAAGCGCAAGTGCAAGGAATAAAGACAGTATTATTCCTTCTAGGCATAGTAGGGCGGACAGGAGGTGGACTCGATGGAATGCAAGACCTGCAAGCCCTAAAAAGAAGGCTGTTGAGAAAGTAAATTGTGTCGGGGTCATTAGGCAATTGCGGACTTTAACCGCGAGCTTTTGAGCCGAAATCAAATATTTTAATTAAAATAATTGCCTATTCGGCCCATTCTAGGCCTCCTTGCATTCATTCATAGATTAGACCAAGGGTTAAAAGTAGGATTACTATTGCTGCTCAGGAGAAGGTTAGGGTTGGGTCCGGAAGTTGGTCTCCTCAGGGCAGGGGTAGAAGTAGTGCAATTTCTAGGTCGAAGAGGAGAAATAAAATTGCAACTAGGAAAAATCGCATAGAGAAGGGTAGTCGTGCTGAGCCCAGGGGGTCAAAGCCACATTCGTATGGGGATAGTTTTTCTTGGTCGGGGGATATTATAGGAAGTCAGAATGATACAATTGCTAGAACGGAAGTTAGAACTAGGGCAATGGTAATTACGGTTATAATTAAGTTCATTATCTTTCCTTGGATTTTAACCAAGACCAGGTGATTGGAAGTCACTTATACTTATTTTAATACTAGAAAGATTAGGAGCCTCATCAGTAGATAGAGATATATAGGAATAGTCAGACTACGTCTACAAAGTGCCAATATCAGGCTGCTGCTTCGAACCCGAAGTGGTGTTCGGATGTAAAGTGGAATTGGATTTGTCGCAGAAGGCAGACAGCCAGGAAGGTGGAGCCAATAATTACATGTAGGCCGTGAAACCCGGTTGCTACAAAGAAGGTTGAACCGTATACGCCGTCAGCAATTGTGAAGGGGGCTTCGTAGTATTCTAGGGCTTGTAGGAAGGTAAAGTAAAACCCAAGTAAAATTGTTAGTGTGAGGGAGTGAATTGTTTGTTTGCGTTCTCCTTCTATAATGCTGTGGTGGGCTCATGTAACTGTTACACCGGAAGCTAGAAGTACTGCTGTATTTAGCAGGGGCACTTCAAATGGATCAAGGGGTGTAATGCCTGTTGGGGGCCAGCATCCACCAAGTTCAGGGGTGGGTGCTAGGCTGGCGTGGTAAAATGCTCAGAAAAAGCCTAGAAAAAAGAATACTTCTGATGTAATAAATAGAACTATTCCATAACGAAGTCCTTTTTGTACAGGCGGTGTATGGTGTCCTTGAAAAGTAGCTTCTCGGATAATATCTCGTCATCATTGGTATATTGTTAAAAGTAAGAGGACTAGTCCTAGTGTTATTAAAGTGACTGAGTTGTAGTGAAATCAGACAGCAAGTCCGGAGGTTATTAGTAGGGCTGCAACTGCTCCTGTGAGGGGTCAAGGGCTTGGGTCAACTATATGAAATGCGTGTGCTTGGCGGGCCATTAGACGTTTTCTTGTAGGTATAGGCTTAGTAATAGGACGAAGACGTATGCTTGGATTATTGCTACGGCTACTTCTAGGAGGGTCAGGAGAAATAGCACAATGCTGGTAATGGCGGAGACCATTGGTATAATCGGAAGTAGTACGAAAGCTGCTGTAGCGATCAGTTGGATTAGGAGGTGTCCTGCAGTTAAGTTGGCTGTTAGTCGCACTCCTAAAGCTAAGGGGCGGATAAATAGACTAATTGTTTCGATGATAATTAAGACAGGAATTAAAGGTGTGGGTGTGCCTTCTGGTAGAAGGTGTCCTAGTGCAATTGTTGGTTGGTTTCGTATGCCGATAATTACAGTTGCTAATCACAGGGGCATTGCAAATCCTATGTTTATTGAAAGTTGTGTTGTGGGTGTAAAGGTGTATGGAAGCAGGCCTAATATGTTTAGGGAGATTAGAAAGATTATTAATGAGGCAAATATTAGGGCTCACTTATGTCCCCCAATATTAAGGGGCATTAGAAGTTGGTAGGAGAATCGATTGATGAATCAGGCTTGTAGGGTTAATAGCCGACTATTAAGTCATCGGTTGGTGGGGGCGGGGAATAAAATTCAGGGGAGGGTCAATGCGAGGGCAATAAGGGGGACTCCTATATATGTGGGGCTTATAAATTGGTCAAAGAAGCTTAGTGTCATGGTCAGTTTCAGGGTTCTGCAGAAGGCTTTTGTGTGCTTTGGGGTGTTGGTTCATTGGGGAATGTGTGGGCTAACACTTTTTGTGGGAGGGCTACTAAAAATACTAGTCATGAAAATACTAGAATTGCAAATCAGGGGGCAGGGTTGAGTTGGGGCATGTCACTGGGGGTGGTTGGGAAACACCAATCTTTAGCTTAAAAGGCTAACGCTACGACCCGGTTTAGCTTCTCAGCGAGGCGTCTTCAAGTAGTGATGTGGATCAGTTTTCAAAGTGTTTTAGTGGGACTGCTTCTACTACGATAGGCATAAAGCTGTGGTTAGCTCCGCAGATCTCCGAGCATTGTCCATAAAACACTCCAGGGCGTGATGCAATGAATGCTGTTTGATTTAGGCGGCCTGGCACGGCATCTATTTTTACCCCAAGGGATGGGACAGCCCATGAGTGTAGTACGTCTTCTGCAGACACTATTACTCGAACGGTTGATTCTGTTGGCACCACTATTCGATGGTCTGCTTCGAGTAGTCGGAACTGTCCTGGGGCCAAATCTTGTGTGGGGACCATGTAGGAGTCAAATCCGGAATCTGCATAGTCGGTATATTCGTAAGTTCAGTATCATTGGTGTCCAATTGCTTTTACTGTGAGGTATGGGTCGTTAATCTCATCTATGAGGTAAAGGATTCGTAGAGAGGGAAGGGCAATGAGAATCAGAATAATGGCTGGGAGAATGGTTCAGATGATTTCAATTTCTTGAGAATCAAGGATGTATATGTTAGTAAGTTTGGTTGAAACCATTGCTACAATAATGTAAAGAACTAGAGTGCTGATGAGAAGAACAATTATTAGGGCGTGGTCGTGGAAATGAAGTAGTTCTTCTATAACGGGGGATGCTGCATCTTGAAATCCTAATTGTGAGGGATGTGCCATTAGTTTTAAGATACGCGGGGGTTTAACCCACAACTCTACCTTGACAAAGTAGTGTATTTTACATTATACTAGTATCTTATGAAGAAAGTGACAGAGCGGCTATGTGTCTGGCTTGAAACCAGTTTATGGGGGTTCGACTCCTCCCTTTCTCGTTAATGGGTTGTTTGAACTTGCACAAAAGCGGGCTCCTCAAATGTATGGTAAGGTGGGGGGCACCCATGCATTCACTCGACGTTGGTTGTTGTAAGCTCGACAGAAAGTACTTCTCGCTTAGCAGCAAATGCTTCTCAGATAATAAATAGGAATATAATTACGGCGGTTAATGAAATTAATGAGCCTAAAGAAGAGATAGTATTTCAAAGAGTGTAGGCGTCTGGGTAGTCTGAGTATCGTCGTGGCATTCCAGCTAGTCCTAGGAAGTGTTGGGGGAAAAATGTTAAATTTACTCCTACAAATATAACCCCAAAATGAATTTTTGATCAAGTACTATGGAGTGTGTATCCTGTCAGTAGGGGGAATCAGTGAACAAATCCGGCCATAATGGCAAAGACGGCTCCTATGGATAATACGTAGTGGAAGTGGGCAACAACATAGTAGGTGTCGTGCAGTATAATATCTAAAGAGGAGTTGGCTAGTACAATGCCAGTAAGGCCTCCGACAGTAAACAGGAAAATGAACCCCAGGGCTCAGAGGAGGGGGGTTTCTCATTTAATTGACCCTCCGTGGAGAGTGGCAAGCCAGCTAAAGACCTTTACACCTGTCGGGATTGCGATGATTATTGTAGCGGAGGTAAAGTAGGCCCGGGTATCTACATCTATTCCTACTGTAAATATGTGGTGGGCTCAGACGATAAACCCTAAAAGGCCAATAGCCATCATAGCCCATACTATCCCTATGTACCCAAACGGTTCTTTTTTTCCTGCATAATATGCAACGATGTGAGAAATTATACCAAAACCCGGAAGAATAAGAATGTATACTTCTGGGTGTCCAAAAAATCAGAACAGGTGTTGATATAAAATAGGATCTCCGCCCCCTGCAGGGTCAAAGAATGTAGTGTTTAGGTTTCGGTCTGTGAGTAGCATTGTAATTCCAGCAGCTAGGACGGGGAGTGATAGGAGGAGTAAAACGGCTGTAATTAGTACGGCCCACACGAATAGTGGGGTTTGATATTGTGAAATGGCTGGCGGTTTTATGTTGAGGATCGTTGTGATAAAGTTAATAGCCCCAAGAATGGAGGAGACTCCTGCCAGGTGAAGTGAAAAAATTGTCAGGTCTACGGAAGCACCGGCATGTGCCAGGTTTCCTGCTAGGGGAGGATAAACGGTTCATCCTGTGCCAGCCCCTGCTTCTACTCCTGAGGAGGCTAATAGGAGAAGAAAGGATGGGGGAAGAAGTCAAAAGCTTATGTTGTTTATTCGGGGAAAGGCTATGTCGGGGGCGCCAATTATCAGCGGAATTAGTCAATTTCCAAATCCGCCAATCATAACTGGCATTACTATAAAGAAAATTATTACGAAAGCGTGGGCGGTTACAATAACGTTATAAATTTGATCGTCTCCTAGTAGGGCACCGGGTTGACTAAGTTCAGCACGAATAAGTAGGCTTAAAGCCGTGCCCACTATTCCTGCTCATGCACCGAATACAAGATAAAGGGTGCCGATGTCTTTATGGTTGGTTGAGAAAAATCAGCGTGTGATTGCCACAGGTAAGACGGGCGGGTGTTAGGAAATATATCCTAGTTCTACAATTGAGGTCAGGTCTTTTATCAGGCCTAAGGGTACACATATTTCCACTGTCATGTGTTGGGTTTTATAGCCATTAAAACTGGCAGCACTATAAGATTGCCCTTAGTGCTGCAAGTTTGCCTCCGAGGGACAATTGGCAGCATAAAGTAGATTTAGGGGTGTTATGATGGGGGCTTATATAGGTAAAATGGCTGAGCGCAAAGCGGTGGATTGTAGTCCCATGAACAGAGGTTTAAGTCCTCTTTTTACCAGCATTTGTAGTAAATTACACATTTGTTCAGGACATTGCCTGCTGAGAGGTAGATGGATGCTCGCCGGTTTGAGCGCTTAGCTGTTAACTAAGAGTTTGTAGGATCGAGGCCTTCCCGTCTAGTAAGGCTTTAGCTTAATTAAAGTGTCTGTTTTGCATTCAGAAGATGTGGGTTAGTGTCCTGCAAGTCTTATTTTGGGCGACCTTTTATCTGCCGGGGCTTTCCCCCGCCTTTTGCCCTGTAAGGCGGGGGAAAGGTAAATCTGTGTTCTCTGGTTGTGGCTTATGTGTTTACTAAGGGCTTTCGGTATTTAGGCCTTTATATATTTTAGGGTTCTGGTTTTATTAAAGTATTTATTTCATTTAGGGTTTGTGGGTTGGGGCCTTATAGTTCTCATTGGGGGTATTATTAGTGTTAGTAATCTGTTGTGTAACATTTTGTTTTAGTCCTGGGGTGCGTAGGCATGTGAGATTGCAAATCTTAAGGAGCAGACTAACCCTCTGTCTGGACTTTTATGTTAAGAGTGTGTCACAATTTGTGGTTTTGGGAAATTAAAGTTGTTGGTGTATGAAGTTTTAGGTTTATGTTGTAGTGGTATTTCTGTTATAATAGTTGTTTTGGATTTGTGAGCGCTATTGATTATGTAAATCTAGAGAGTGGGGCTAGTTCTTTTTGTGGAGAGAATAAGGATATGTTGTTGGGGGTGTCTATTTTGTTACTGTTAGGGAATTATACTTTATATCAGGGGCTGGGAGATTTTCACTCCCGTTTAGGGCTTTGAAGGCCCTTGGTTTAGGTCCATCCTAAGCCCCTTTAAAGGGCGGTTAAGGCCGCAATTATTGGGGTGAGAGGTAGAATTATGGTGCTTAGTGTAATTGAAATTGATAAGGGCAGGGATGTTTTACAGGTGTTAAGTCGTCAGGGGGTTGTGCCTATCAGGTTGTTTGGGGATATGGTCAGGGTTATTGCGTAGGAAAGTCGTAAATAAAAGTAGAGGCTTAGTAGTGCTGTTAGGGCAATGACTGTGGCTATTAGGGGTAGCTCTTGTTTGGTTAGTTCTTGCAAAATAAGCCATTTTGATATAAATCCTGTGAACGGGGGAAGGCCTGCTAAAGAGAGAAGAATTGCTGGCACTAGGCTTGTAATAATTGGGGCTTGGGCTCAGGATGTCGCTAGTTTATTAATGGTGGTTGCATTGTTAGTTTTGAAGGCGGTGAATGTTGAGAAGGTTATTACGAAGTAGATTAGTAGGGCGAGTATTGTAAGGGCGGGTGAAAATTGAATAATGACGATTATTCAGCCAAGGTGGGCGATTGATGAATAGGCCAGGATTTTTCGGAGTTGTGTTTGGTTTAGCCCGCCTCATCCCCCAATAAGGGTGGATGCTAGGGCCAGGGCTATAACCATTGTCTGGTTTGTGAAGGAGATTTGTAGGAGGAGGGCAAGTGGGGCTAGCTTTTGTCAGGTTGCTAAAATTAGCCCTGTTGTCAGGTCTACTCCTTGAAGTACTTCTGGTAGTCAAGTGTGTAAGGGGGCCAGGCCAAGTTTGAGGGCGAGGGCGAGGGTAATGATAGCTATAGGTGCGGGGTGTGTAATTTGTTGGATATCTCATTGTCCGGTTAGTCAGGCATTAGTTATACTTGCGAATAATAGTGTGGCGGCGGCTGTTGCTTGTGTTAGGAAGTATTTAGTGGTGGCTTCAATTGCTCGTGGGTGATGGTGTTGTGCTATTAGGGGAATAATAGCTAATGTGTTAATTTCTAGTCCTATTCAAGCTAGAAGTCAGTGGGAGCTTGCAAAGGTAAGGGTTGTTCCTAGTCCTAGGCTAAATAGCAGGATGGATAAAATGTAGGGGTTCATTAGCAAAGGAGGGAGTCTAACCAACATGTTTGGGGTATGGGCCCAAAAGCTTAATTTAGCTGACTTTACTAGGAAGTGGTGTAGTGGAAGCACTAAGAGTTTTGATCTCTTCAGGTAGGGTTCGAACCCCTTCTTTCTAAGGAGCTGGGGGGACTTTAACCCCCATAATTCACTCTATCAAAGTGGCCCTTTACTTCAGGCACGGCTCCAAGGCTATGTTTGGGGCGGTAGGCCGGCGAATGCGGTTAGTAGGGCCAGGTGTCATATTACTATTGCAAGGGTAATTGGTAGGAAGTTTTTTCAGATTAGGTGTATCAGTTGGTCATATCGAAATCGTGGGTAAGATGCTCGTACCCATAAGAATAGGATGGAGAGTAATGCTGCTTTAAATATAAGGTTGATGGTTGTGAGTTCGGGGGTGTGTGGGAGGTGGGAGGCGCCAAGAAATAGAATAGCCGACAGGGTGTTTATTAATAAAATATTGGCGTATTCTGCTAAGAAAAATAGGGCAAAGGGGCCTCCTGCATATTCTACGTTGAACCCTGAAACTAGTTCAGATTCTCCCTCTGTTAGGTCGAATGGGGCTCGGTTTGTTTCTGCTAGCGTCGAAATGTACCATATTGCAGCTAGGGGTCATGCGGGGATAATTATCCAGATACTTTCTTGTGCGGTGCTAAAGGTTTGTAGGGTAAATCCGCCGGTAAAAATAATTGCGCTTAGGAGGATTAGGCCTAAGCTGACCTCATATGAAATTGTCTGGGCGACGGCCCGTAGGGCCCCGATTAGGGCGTATTTTGAGTTTGAGGCTCAGCCCGAGCCAAGAATTGAGTATACTGCTAGGCTTGATAGTGCTAGAATAAAAAGTACGCTCAGGTTAAGGTCTGTTACTGGGTGTGGTAGAGGAAGGGGGGCCCATATAATTAGTGCCAGGGTTAGGGCTAATATGGGGGCTAAAATAAATAGTAGTGGGGAAGATGTTGATGGTCGGATGGGTTCTTTAATAAACAGTTTAACCCCGTCAGCAATTGGTTGAAGTAGGCCGTAGGGTCCTACTACGTTTGGCCCTTTTCGTAGTTGTATATATCCTAGAACTTTTCGTTCCAGTAGGGTTAGGAATGCTACGGCAAGCAAAACCGGAACGATGTATGCCAGGGGATTTAGGATGTGGTTTAAGATTATTGAGGTCATAGCTAAGGAGAGGAGTTGAACCTCTGTTTAAAGGGCTTAGGTCTTTTGCATTATCCGGGCTCTGCCACCTTAGCTTTGCCTTTTTCTAAGGCTGATTGGGTGTCCCCCTTTACCTTTTTTAGTTGTCTTCTTGAGGTTGGAGGGAGGCGTGTTTAGGCAGGGGCCTCGTCTTTTCGGTCCTTTCGTACTAGAAAAGAATACTCCATAGATAGAAACTGACCTGGATTTCTCCGGTCTGAACTCAGATCACGTAGGATTTTAATCGTTGAACAAACGAACCCTTAATAGCGGCTGCACCATTAGGATATCCTGATCCAACATCGAGGTCGTAAACCCCCTTGTCGATATGGGCTCTAAAAGAGGATTGCGCTGTTATCCCTAGGGTAACTGGTTCCGTTGATCGGCGGTGCCGGATCTTGTTGGTCAGATGTTCTGTTTATTAGGGCTGTGGCCCTGGTTTTAAAGGTTTTATCCTTGTTCCACGTGGGGGTTATTTTTTACCCCGCGGTCGCCCCAACCAAAGACAATAGAATAGGGGCTGTTTGGTTTGTCCTTTTAATTAAGGTTTTTTGACGCAGGCTATTCTGGTGTCTGAAGCTCCATAGGGTCTTCTCGTCTTATGTTTTTATGCTCGCTTCTGCACGAACAGATCAATTTCATTGACTGGAAAGAGGAGACAGATTAGCCCTCGTTATGCCATTCATACAGGTCTCCATTTAAAAGACAAGTGATTGCGCTACCTTCGCACGGTCAAAATACCGCGGCCGTTAAACACAGGGGTCACAGGGCAGGCGGGACCTCTTATAGTTTTATGCTCAAGAGGCGATGTTTTTGGTAAACAGGCGAGGCTAGTGTTTGCCGAGTTCCTTCTTTTTCTTTTAGTCTTTCCTTTGGCGCTCCTGTGTGGGGTTAACGATTGTTGTTGGTGGGTTTTCTGGTGTTATATTTTGTTGTCCAATACCCTCTTTGTTTGGGGGCGTTAATTTTCAGTGGGAGGTCCGTTCTGATTTACACGGGCGCTAGGAGAGAGGCGGGCCTCTCTTATTACTCATAATAGCATATTCTCTTCTATGTTTGCATAGATAGGCCTAATAGGTTGAGGGGCTTAAGAAATTGTTATCGGGATTAAAGGGGGTTGAATGTATGAGCTTTAACGCTTTCTTAGGGGGTGGCTGCTTTTAGGCCCACTCTAACATAGTGCCTTTAAATTTTTGATCTTTTACCTCCTCTATAAAGTTGTATCTTTTGTCAAAAGGGCTGTACCCCTTTTGACTAACTCTTTTGGTTTTCTTGTGGTCTGGGTCGGGCGTTGCCAGTTTGGAGTTAAGAACCCAAAAGGCTGAACTTCTATTCATTTCTTAGGCAACCAGCTATAACTAGGTTCGGTAGGTTTATCACCTCTACTCAAAGCTCTTCCCACTCTTTTGCCACAGAGACGGGTGTGCCCTTTTATAGGCTGTCTTGGAGTAGCTCACCTAGTTTCGGGGGGCTAAACTAAAATTCATTTTGCTTAGTAAGTTCTAGCTATTTCATGATGCAAAAGGTACGAGCATTAATCTCTGGTTTTTTTTACTTTACTGAGTTTTTTCACTTCTCTTTCAGTTTTCCCTTGCGGTACTTTTCTATTGCGCCTGTGGTCCTTTTCTGTCTCCCATACTTTGGAGGAAAAATGGTTTGTTTAATTTGTATTAGGTTGTTGTGGTTTATATATGGTTTTTGGTTGTTTTTGGGGGGATGGGCTAGCTGCTGGGTGTCAGTGCGACCCGGTTTGCACGGGCACTTTTTCGGTGTAAGGGAAACGCTATCCTGCTTTTAGCTACGCTCTGGTTTTTCCAAGTGCACCTTCCGGTACACTTACCATGTTACGACTTGCCTCCCCTTTACAGTTGTTATGTTTTATTTAAAGGTTAGTGTTTAAGCTTGGGGAGAGTGACGGGCGGTGTGTGCGCGCTTCAGGGCCAATTTCAGGGGAACGCTCTGTTTTCCTTCTTACTGCTAAATCCTCCTTTAGATGTTTGTTTCAACACATCGTTCGTGTGAACTGTGTCAGTTAATGTAGCCCATTTCTTCCCCTCTCATACGCTACACCTCGACCTGACGTTTTGGGCTATGCCAATTTTGCTTACTGTGGGGCCTTTGCAGGGTAAGCTGACGACGGCGGTATATAGGCGGGAAAAACAAGAGAGGGTGAGGTTGAACGGGGGTTATCGGTTCTAGAACAGGCTCCTCTAGGTGGGTCTAAAGCACCGCCAAGTCCTTTGGGTTTTAAGCTTTTGCTCGTAGTCCCCGGGCGAGTAGCATAAATAACTTGCTACTTGTGTTTAGGGCTAGGCATAGTGGGGTATCTAATCCCAGTTTGTGTCCTAGCTTTCGTGGTGTCAGAGGTATTAAAGCCACTTTCGTAGTTGTTCTTCATATCTTCGAGTGCGTATAACAGCTGTGAGGATGTTCGGCTCTAGTTTTAGTACTCCTAACCACCCTTTATGCCGATGACTATCAACTTGAGCCTCTCGTATAACCGCGGCGGCTGGCACGAGTTTTGCTGGCTCTGTTGGCTTTAACTAAGTCGAGTTTGCACTCATGGCTTAATGTTTATCACTGCTGAGTTCCCTTGGGGGTGTGGCCAAGCAAGGTGTTGTGGGCAAACAATATGTTGTGCCTGATACCGGCTCCTTGTTCCCGGGCGGGGAACTGTAGGGCATTCTCACAGGGTTGCAGATACTTGCATGTGTAAATTTGGCCAGAGCTGATAGTAAAGTCAGGACCAAGCTTTTGTGCTCACGAGACTTTCTAGGGTCTATCTTAACATCTTCAGTGTTATGCTTTAGTTAAGCTACGGGGGC